GAATTTTTGTTTTGTGACTGAAAATCCACAATTGATTTTTCAATAGAAAAGGGAAGGAGTGTTTTTAAATAGTTTGTTTGTTTTAAGATATTATACAATCAATCAAAGAAATGTATCCAATCAAAAGAGAAAGGTAAGAATTTCTTTTAGGAAATAGATTAAAGAAAAAAAAAAAACAGGATTCACGATACAAGTACAAAAATGAATAACCCCCCCCAAAAAAAATAAAAAATGAAATATTTTCATATATTTTTTGTATCGTTTTGGCGACATGGCCGAGCGGTAAGGCGGGGGACTGCAAATCCTTTTTCCCCAGTTCAAATCTGGGTGTCGCCTGATCAACAAAAAAATAGGAATACCTTATTCTGTTTTGCTAAGATAACTTGACAAATTTTTTTCCAGCAGAAGTAAGCGGGGGAGAGGACTCTTGATACTTGCTTGATGCTATAAGCATCTGGCGGTTCTGTTCTCTAAAATGAAAATGCTGTAAATCCTTGCGTCTAGGCTTCAATTCACGGAAAAGATTATATTAGTGAATTTTGTTTTGAATGAAAAAGAATCGTTAAATCTTGATATGACAGCTGTTATTAATGTAGTGTTTATTAACTGGGTCTTCAATTCATTTGGATAGACGAACGAGGAATTTAATTATTAGTTGCGGAAAGGTCGAAAGATACTTTATTCGTATACGAACTCATGAAATTCTATGTGTGCTCCTGCAATCAATTTAATATTGATTGAAGAGATAATTGTCTTTAATGTAATAGACTATTTTCTGATTGTTTCACATAGACAAGCAGGAGACGTAACGTAAGGATTAGCTAAAATGCGAAATTAGGGGTATGTGATAGATAGTGATCTATCTTGACTCTATATTTTGATACTTTTGACTTAATGTAATGAAATGAGGGTCAACAAAAAAAAGACTAGGTCTTATTATTACTACATGTTAGTACCATTCCCTTGAAACTTCCAGGGGTATATCTACATATTTTGCTTGTGCTTAATGTTTTCCGATTCTACTAGAAATCATATAAGAAACTGTTATAATTGTGAGTTTATTGGATTGTTTCATCAACGGTGTTGGGTTAGAATCCCCTTTTGACTCTTCGCCAGGGATTCCACTATTATTAATGAACATAATAATGATTAGTGAACAATAATGGAATAATTCCTTCATATTTATAGAGATAGGGGATATAATTCACATGGATATAGTAAGTCTCGCTTGGGCTGCTTTAATGGTAGTCTTTACATTTTCTCTTTCACTCGTAGTATGGGGTAGAAGTGGACTCTAGAAGTACTACTAATTGAGTTGAAGAATCAAACTCAAACCATATCAATTGTTTTATAGATCGTTCTGCAAAGTCCTTTTTATTTTACTTTTTTATTTGTTTTTGGTTTCCCCCTCTTTTTTTTTTACTGTTCAAAGATAAAAAAAAAATAGTTATTAAGTATATACAGACTTCCTATAGGAAACAACATAGACATAGTGGTTGTCCAACGATATACTACACATAATAAAATATTGCCTTGGGCAAGTCACATATTGCGCGTTCCCGCTTTTTTTATTCTTTTAGAAATTTTATTTATGTTATGCTTGCTTTATCGAACTCATTTCATATCATGGTTCAAACGTTAAAAATCAGTGGGCTTTACTAATCCTTTTCGAAATCTAAAGAGGTTCCCATGGAACTGAACCACTGGATCATCTGTCAACTGCTCAATCAATTACTTCTTCGGAATACTAAAAAAAGATTATGTGATTTTCTTGTTATTAATTTTAATAATTATTAAAATTAAAGGCCTATACTCTTTTTTTCCTTCATCGATTTGATTCTTTCAATGGATATCGGGATTCATATTGAATAGAATCAAAAATTCTAGGAATTTGAATCGTAAGAATTGCCCTTCGATTTTTTCAGATTGATGATTGGAATCAACAAAAATGAAACAGATGAAGCAAAGAAATCGAATTGGTACGTTATGTAAATACATTACATATATGTAATTGATATCTATATGTAATTGATATCTATGAAGATACATATTGTAGATTGATCTATATTAAACCTCTATCTTTATACAGTACGACTTTATATACTACAATAACAATAATCAATATGGTAGAAAGATTTATATATTTCTTTCTACCATACATACTATCGAATCTCATAGAATACTGATGATTCTAGTCCGCTTATTTCATTTAAGACACTAAATTTGAATACTTTTCATTTTCTTTTTTCTTTTCAAGCATTGAGAAGAACTAAATAGTCAAATTTCATTGAAATGAATCATTTTGGCTGACTGTTTTTACGTATATTATAAGTAAAAAAGCAGTAGGAACTAGAATGAACAGTGCAGTAGCAATAAATGCGAGAATATTTACTTCCATAATCTAATCGTTTCATTTTTAGTTAATTCGCAATAACTCGGGATTTAATCCCATAGAGCTGATAAATCTTTCGGCTGTAAATTCAATATTCAATGGGATGAATTACATCTCGATGATATCAAATCGGAGCAATATCATGAATAACAATATCTGAACTATAAAATTGATTCATCGTCAAGAATTAAATAGTATAACATAGGAAGATCTTTTATACATACCGAATTCCAATTTTTATTCCTGATCCGATCAATAATTTCTTTACTTTCTTTATCATTCTTTCTTTTCTATAAGCTACGCCCCCCTTTGTACAATCATCTGATGAAATATCATATGACCGCCTTTATACTTACTTACATTGGTTATAAAAAATCCCAATAAAATAACCAATAGAAGCGAAATGTAAAAAAGGAAGAAGTTTAGTTCTAACCCCCCCTTTTTAATGATCTAATCTTCTTTGGAAAACAAAGAAGGAGTATAATAAGGAGAGTCCGGATATAAAAAAATCGAGTATTTCATCAAATTCATTAAAAAGTTTGTTCTTTCTTCGGCAAGAACCTTAAACTTAAAAAAGATTATTCATTCCCTCACAAAGAGAGATAGCCCTTTCTAATAGAAATGGGATCCTTCTTTGAGCTTTATATTATTAATATCCTATTTCCTTGGATTAATTATGGGATGCATATATCAAAAATTCAGTGTGAAATTTTAATGAGATAAATTGTTTCAAATTCACATTAATAATTGAAATTAGTAATTGAGGTTACAAAAAATCGGAGCCCTAAAGGGATATACTTTTCATCTTAAAAGTATTATATCAAAGTTACTATGTTAAATTTTTTTTTGTATCGTACAAATTCCATTTGTGTATAGACTCCTGGAAACGTATAGTACCCTATTACACAGATCGGGAATAATCGAAAAAGCCAGACTCCGTACGGTATCTCTTGGAATCCTGAATATGATTCTACCAATAATTGTACTAATCTACATATGTCTTTCTCCTATCAATCGGGACTAGTTGAATAAATGGGAATTTCCATATTTCTTTGATGAGAAATGTGAAACTAATAAATAAATAGATACTAATAAATAAATAAAATAAGAGATAGAGGGTATCCCACTTGGGAATGAAATTCTGCTATGTGTTCTCCTTTTCACAGCAAATGCAGATGTATTTTTTTATTGGAATTGGATTTGGATCCGTCGGGACTGACGGGGCTCGAACCCGCAGCTTCCGCCTTGACAGGGCGGTGCTCTGACCAATTGAACTACAATCCCAAGGAAATAAAATAAAGTGTACATCATACATATTCTTATGATTTCATTCAAACCCTTTATTTTATTTTTTATATATTTTATTTAGATTTTCGATATTTAGATTAGAATAAGTCGTATTGTAACAGAAACGCGAGTGATGTGATATATTGGATATCCACACGGATATGCACTTTAGCGGGAGCGTCTCAGGGATTGTTAATAATCCTTTTATTTTTTATAATTTGATTAAGAATCAAATAAACCTTTCAATAAAAAAAAAGAGTTTTTTTATTTATATTTATTCTTTATTTGATTCTTTTCCTTAGACTTTATAGTTTCAGATCGTTATATGAATCTAGTATGAATCTATATCATTAGCAAGCAAGATCAGAATTTGTGAGATAAAATAAAGAGAGCAAATGAACAGCAGTAAAATATATCAGAAAATTGTAGTTTTTTTTTTATTCTTCCGTATTCTGATCAGGCATTTCTGGGGAACAACAAATGGGTTCTATCATTTCGTGGTGGATCGGCGAATTATTGGGCCGAGCTGGATTTGAACCAGCGTAGACATATTGCCAACGAATTTACAGTCCGCCCCCATTAACCGCTCGGGCATCGACCCGGGAAGAATAAATTCCAGGCTTATTGATAATCCATGATCAACTTCCTTTCATAATACCCTACCCCCAGGGGAATTCGAATCCCCGCTGCCTCCTTGAAAGAGAGATGTCCTGAACCACTAGACGATGGGGGCATATTTGCCCGATCGTCATCATACTATATTCATTGTATGAACAGTTTTTTGAAATTGTCAATATAATGTGGTATGATTAAAGGTATGATTAAATCTGAAAGATCTTTCTATCTTTCATGATTTCATAGAATCTTTTGATTCGTATTTATGAATCATTCATTCTAATCACCCTTCCATTTTTTTGAATATTATTTTCATTAATTTAATATTATTTTCATTAAATAGATTCTATTTAATTTTAAATATTATATTTAAATTATATTTAAATATTATTCAATATTTTTAATGAATTAGAAATAGAATTCTATCAAAGAATAAAATAAATAAAAAAAGAAATCTAAGAATAAATAGATATTAATTATAAATCGATATTATTAAAACGATATTTATATGAAATATTGAATATTCAAAAAAATAAATAAAATAATAAACTAAATAGGATAGGTAGAATAGAAATAATACGAGGTATAGGACCTTTTTGGAATGATTGGTCTGGCAGACCAGAAAGGGGAATTAAACTTCATTTCTTACACTTTCATTCATTGATTCATTCATTTTGTTAAGATTAGATAGACATATTTCTATCTT